AGTTTTTCTATTTGGAATTGTCTTAGGTCTAATTCCTATTACTTTGGCTGGATTATTCGTAACCGCATATTTACAATACAGGCGTGGTGATCAGTTGGACCTTTGATTAATATTAATTCACATCTCTTTTTTTAACTGACCTCCTCCTTTCTTTAATTTAATTTTTGGGGGGGTCAAAGGTCAAATTCAGATTGCTGTATTTCAGTTCAGTGGAATTTTCGATCTAACAAGACAAGAGCAGAATCACGCTCTGTAGGATTTGAACCTACGACATTGGGTTTTGGAGACCCACGTTCTACCGAACTGAACTAAGAGCGCTTTCTTACCACAACGGAAAAGACTGTAAAGAAGGGGATTCTTTTTTTTATATAGTATAGAACCCCCCAAAAAATTTCAACCCAAATAAATACTTCTTGCATATGTATACTATCATAAAATTGAAAATTATGTATTATGTATGTCCAAATTGAATCGCTCTAAAATGTATCTCTGGTTACTGCTTCGAGGAGCAATAATAGGTAGGGATGACAGGATTTGAACCCGTGACATTTTGTACCCAAAACAAACGCGCTACCAAGCTGCGCTACATCCCTTTCAACTGGTCTACAGTATCATTGTAGAAAATCCCCGTCTTGTTTTCCACATCCTTATTTTATTTCCATTTCCTTCCTTTCTATGCAAAATGTATCTTGCCATTTCTTCCTCTTGGTCTCATATCATATAACATATAATAATAAATTAATATTTTTCTCGGGAATTCTCAGGCGCAAAGGGACCCGTCTTTTTGCTTTAAGAAAAAGAAAATCTTCTCTACCGAATCATTGCACATGTCAAGTTGAATTTTTGATTCCACACACAAATACAGGTGGTCTTTAACTACATATACATCTCTTACCATAATGTATTACAATATGGAATATAAAAAAAAGAAGGAGGATTCTCAATGCGAGATTTTAAAACATATCTTTCCGTGGCACCGGTACTAAGTACTCTCTGGTTCGGGTCTTTAGCAGGTTTATTGATAGAAATCAATCGTTTCTTCCCAGATGCGTTGACATTTCCTTTTTTTTCATTCTAGTTATTGATATGGAAAGGGGTGAAGAAGATTAGAGATAGAGTCAAATATTTGTGACTAATCTCTCTTTCCCGTCTTTTTTTTTCGAATTAGATAGATTGAATACGGGGGTAAAGAGAAAGAAAAAAGTGGATTCAACCTCAGTTAAATTCGGGTTAAGGCTCAAATTAAATTAAGAATCAAATTAATAATAGAGTTAAAAGAAAACAAAAGGGAAATGTGACTAGAATAAGAGTATCATGCAATACAAGATACTTAAATGTGTACTGCGATTAGAAATCGCTTTCGAAATTGTTGTATTACTTATTATTTACTATATTAATTGCAACAAAATTTCATAATTTGATTTTGAGTTGTTAGCCACTTCTATTTTTTCGTCCCTTTTCCTTTCTTCTTATTTGCGTCGGATCGGAAAATAGAAACGTTGGGTGAATCAAAAACCCAAAGGAGGTTCATGGCAAAGGGTAAAGACGTTCGAGTAAGGGTTATTTTGGAATGTACCGGTTGTGTTCGAAACGGTGTTAATAAGGAATCAACGGGTATTTCCAGATATATTACTCAAAAGAATCGACACAATACACCTAGTCGATTGGAATTGAGGAAATTCTGTCCGTATTGTTTCAAACATACAATTCATGGGGAGATAAAGAAATAGATATAGATCGAACCTAGTGCTTGGGTGTCACCCTTTCAAGGAACATGAAAAAAATTTAGATATATATTTCTATTATTTCATATATTGAAATAAAAACAACTAAATAAATATAGACAAACCCAATCCTATGAATTTCTTCTATAATTTTTTTTGATTTGATCGAAATAGTATTTTAGGGATAAGGAATAAACAAATTATGGATAAATCCAAGCGACTCTTTCTTAAATCCAAGCGATCTTTTCGTAGGCGTTTGCCCCCGATCCAATCGGGGGATCGAATTGATTATAGAAACATGAGTTTAATTAGTCGATTTATTAGTGAACAAGGAAAAATATTATCTAGACGGGTGAATAGATTAACCTTAAAAGAACAACGATTAATTACTATTGCTATAAAACAAGCTCGTATTTTATCTTCGTTACCTTTTCTTAATAATGAGAAACAATTTGAAAGAAGGGAGTCAACCACCAGAACTCCTGGTTTTAGGAACAGAAAAAAATAGGCTTACTTTTCAATTGAATCAAAATTCTAATCCGAACTCAAAAACAGATGGACGTTTTGTTCAAAAAATCCGAGAATCATTCGTGTCGTAAGAAAAAAAAGAATCGGGTAAGAGGAATAAATTTTTTTATCGGGCGTGTTCGCTCATTTTGACGACTTTATCATATTATCAGATTTTATCATACTAATTTCTACTCTACCTTCCCGGAGTTCATTCTCCAGAGAATTCCATTTCAAAAAGTTTGGCGGATTCCTTCCAATCCCCTTATTTTATGATCTCGTTGGAAATCATATAAAGACAATTCCTATTTGATATAGCTATTTGTGCAAGGATTTTACGATTAAGAAGCAACTGCCCCTTATACAGATTGTGTATTAATCTACTATAAATATAGGATGCCCCCGCCCCGCGAATTACTGCATTTATTCGAGTGATCCACAAACGACGAAAATCCCTTTTTTTCCTATCTCTATCACGATGCGCCGAAACCAAAGCTCTTATTTTCTGTTGAATAATTGTTCGAGTAAGTCTTGAATGAGCCCCGCGAAAACTGGATGCAAATAAACGCATTTTTGTTCTACGTCTCCGAGCTATATATCCTCGTCTAATTCTGGTCATTGAGTAAATGAAACTTTAATGAATAACTAATTGATTTCCTTTCTTTCAGTTATTCTTTTCCCCCTTCCTAGTCTATTAATAACAAAACGGATTCTTCCAATTTATAAAATAAAAATTCCAATGGCTTTTGCTACTATAACCTTCCCTACCACGCTTTTTTCCTTTTTTCTAGGCATTGGAAAAATAAAAATAGAAATAGCTAAAGAAATTGTGGGTTCCATCGTCTCTATGGTTACTTCTTAAACGGTGAGGTCTTCTCTATACACCGGAGCCCTTTCCTTCATTTTATTGGTAACTTGTACAGTTACCACTCTTTGGCTCTACCCATGAATTTTCCAGTAATGGGTCTTTCATAATGAGATCTACCTTATACAGTAACGGTATTTAATTATGAAGATTGGTTGGGTAGCTGACCTTGTGAGTCCGTTCTTCTAAACATAATATTTCTACTTTTTTAAATAGGATTTCCCCCGCTTAATGGGTAACTATTTGTTACCAATGGGGAATTCTTTCTCATCTTAAATTGAAAATTCAGGTGATTTAATTTGCACCAATTGAAACCATAAATTTCATACACAATAGAAAGATATGATAGATCCATCTTTTTTAGATAGTGAATGGAGTTCTTCCATTCTATCCGATTCACCGGTACTGATCATTGATACTGGAAAAATTGTTTTTTCTTTTGTTTTGTCTCAGTCCATGATTTAAACGAGTCGCACATACACCCTCGTACATGTTCCTCGACGCTGAGGGCATCCCCCAAGAGCGGGGGATTTCGTGACGTTTCTGATTGGCTGTCTTGGGTTTCTAATAAGTTGTTTAATAGTTGGCATGCTGAATTATACATTATGGGCTGGTTTAGATTGATCCTAACCGGATGATTATGGATTTATTCGATTTCAATATATTAATAGAATATTAAACCCTTAATTAAGTAATTAAGAAGTAAGAAGATAAAATCTTAAATCGTATATTTGCACGAAGCTATTTTTTATCCAACCGCTACAAAATCAACAATTCCATGAGCTTGGGCTTCTGTTGCTGACATAAAAGTATCCCTTTCCATGTCTTCGGATACAGCCCATAAGGGCTTGCCTGTTCTTTGTACATAAACCCTTGTAAGGATTTCGCGCAGTTTCAGTAGTTCTTCCGCTTCCAGGATAAGTTCGGACGTTTGTGCCTCATAAAAACCGGCAGCAGGTTGATGGATCATTACCCTGATCATATAATATAACACAATCAAAGGTTCCTGTATCTCGCACGAGGAGGCAAGGCGAAGAGATAAAGAATAAAATAAGAAAAAGATAGAATTGAACAACCGTACGGGCATTTTTTTCACATTGCATACGGCTCCACAATGGAATTTTTTTACCTTTCATCGAAGAAAGAGAAAATGTGGGATCTATTATACCCAGATCGGAAAATGATCCAATTACCACCCTTCTTTTTTTTTCGGAGGAGTTCAAAAATACTATGATGGCCCCGTTGCTTTAATATATTTATTTCGTCTGTGATTCAGCAATCCCAAAGTTTCTTTTTTTTTTTTTCGTACCCTTTCATAACATAAATGTTGTTAATAACCTGCCGGTGTGAAAAAAGTTTGTGACGCTGAAATCGACCTACGATAGGTAAGATAAAATCGGAAATACCCTTCCTTTATCTCATACTACTCTTTCGATACATAATCTAATATTTTGAAAAACAATAAAAAATTTGCATATCGAATTCGAAGTGCCATGCTAATATTACTTAATATTAATAATTCATATGGCGAAGGCATAGTCTTCTTTTTTCTCTTAAATAAAAAACCCATTGGCGCCAAGCGTGAGGGAATGCTAGACGTTTGGTAATTGCTCCTCCGACCAGGATAAAAGACCCCATTGAGGCGGCTAATCCCATGCATATTGTCTGTATATCTGGTCGCACAAATTGCATAGTATCATAAATGGCTATTCCAGGTATTACCCATCCGCCGGGAGAGTTTATAAGCAAATACAGATCCTTGGTCTCACTCTCCGAACTGAGATATACAAAAAGACCAATAAGTTGATTCGAAACATTGCTATCAATCGCTTGGCCTAAAAAAATTAATCTTTCTCGATAAAGTCGGTTGATTCGGATAAAATTGTATCCCTTAGGAGCCGTACGGGCACCTTTTGATGCATACGGTTCAACAAAACTAAAACTTGCGAAAAAAAATCAATGTGTAGCTTCCAGCTTCCAGCCCTCTTTCTTTTTTTATAGCGGACTCCTTTTAATGAAGGAAGGGGCTTCTCTTTCATTTTTCATTTTTGAAGAACGATGCGTTTGGCCGGTTTTCCTATAATATTAGAATATAAAAAACAGTTTTATCGCAATAACTTTTCATTGATGTATTTTTTCATCGAGATCCAATCCAAAAATCACGATGCCATTTTCTTGTTCCTGAATGGGCTTCTTCCATTTTTTTAGGTTTATGCTCTACTCCGAGTAAGGATCCGCCCGATTTTGATTTGCACATATAGGACAAATGAACCCAATACCACGTCTTTGTTTTTTTTTTTTCATTTTTTCTCAATTTTGCAATTCATTTCTTTTATGTCTTCCGCCAAATATTCGACGTATCCATTATATTTATTATTCGATTGATTAACTGTTTGGGATCAGTGCTATTTAATAATTTCTTTCTAAATAGAGTTGTTTATGATATCTATAAGTCCTAATAATAGATATATTACCAATTGGGTTTTTCTAAACGGAGCCTGGATACTTAATTTTATTGGTCCAGCCAAGTCGACCATAAATTATTTGAATTGCTAATATTAATCTGGATACCTCTTCACAAAACGGATCTAATTGCATTTCATTGCACTTCACGTTACAAATTTTTGATGATTCAATCGCTTTTTTGGGGGGCGAAAGAGAGGATATCTCGATCGGGGGAGAGAATGGGGAAATCCCATATGACCCAATATATCTGACAGGGCGCACTATATGTCAATCCAAGTTGGATTTCGCTCTCCGGGAGTTCGAAAAGGAACTTTTGGAACACCAATAGGCATAAACTGAAAGAAAAAAGAATTAAGTACTCTATTTCACTTTGATGTGGAAACGTAATAATGGTTTTATTATTTTAATAATATTAGCTTTATCGTCATATTTTCTACATAGATAGAATAAGTTCATAAAATAAAGGAAAACAAAGAAAGTTTTTACGAATAGGTACTTTGAATGATGACTAAATATGGATGCATGCGCTCTTCGAAAAGGGAATAAACCCCCATTGCGTATTGGTACTTATCGAGTATAGAATAGATCTGCTTCTCTTTTTTCCTATGAACAAAATTGTTCCATTTTTACTAAAAGAATAGAACAAATAGTAACCCTTTTTCCGAGATAATCCACTGAAAAAAAAGGGGGGTCCATAGCATAGTTTTTTCAATGCAATAAAGTTACATAGTGTCTATTTTTTGTTGATAAAGGGGTATTACCATGGGTTTGCCTTGGTATCGTGTTCATACTGTCGTATTGAATGATCCCGGTCGTTTGCTTTCTGTTCATATAATGCATACAGCTCTGGTTGCTGGTTGGGCCGGTTCAATGGCTCTATATGAATTAGCAGTTTTTGATCCCTCCGACCCTGTTCTCGATCCAATGTGGAGACAAGGTATGTTCGTTATACCCTTCATGACTCGTTTAGGAATAACCAATTCATGGGGCGGTTGGAGTATTACAGGAGGGACGATAACGAATCCGGGGGTTTGGAGTTACGAAGGTGTAGCCGGGGCGCATATTGTGTTCTCTGGCTTGTGCTTCTTGGCAGCTATCTGGCATTGGGTGTATTGGGATCTAGAAATATTTGGTGATGAACGCACAGGAAAACCTTCTTTGGATTTGCCTAAGATCTTTGGAATTCATTTATTTCTCTCAGGAGTGGCTTGCTTTGGCTTTGGCGCATTTCATGTAACAGGATTGTATGGTCCTGGAATATGGGTGTCCGACCCATATGGACTAACTGGAAAGGTACAATCTGTAAATCCCGCGTGGGGTGTGGAAGGTTTTGATCCCTTTGTTCCAGGAGGAATAGCCTCTCATCATATTGCAGCAGGGACATTGGGCATATTAGCAGGCTTATTCCATCTTAGTGTCCGCCCGCCCCAACGTCTATATAAAGGATTACGTATGGGCAATATTGAAACCGTTCTTTCCAGCAGTATCGCTGCTGTCTTTTTTGCAGCTTTTGTTGTTGCTGGAACTATGTGGTATGGTTCAGCAACTACTCCTATCGAATTATTTGGTCCCACCCGTTATCAATGGGATCAGGGATACTTTCAGCAAGAAATATATCGAAGAGTTAGCGCTGGACTAGCCGAAAATCAAAGTTTATCCGAGGCTTGGTCTAAAATTCCTGAAAAATTAACTTTTTATGATTACATCGGAAATAATCCAGCGAAAGGGGGATTATTCAGAGCGGGTTCAATGGATAACGGAGATGGAATAGCTGTCGGGTGGTTAGGACATCCTATCTTTAGAGATAAAGAAGGGCGTGAACTTTTTGTACGTCGCATGCCTACTTTTTTTGAAACATTTCCAGTTGTTTTGGTAGACGGAGATGGAATTGTTAGAGCCGATGTTCCCTTTAGAAGGGCAGAATCGAAGTATAGTGTCGAACAAGTAGGCGTAACCGTTGAGTTCTATGGTGGCGAACTGAACGGAGTGAGTTATAGTGATCCTGCGACTGTGAAAAAATATGCTAGACGTGCCCAATTGGGTGAAATTTTTGAATTAGATCGTGCTACTTTGAAATCCGATGGTGTTTTTCGTAGCAGTCCAAGAGGTTGGTTTACTTTTGGACATGCTTCCTTTGCTCTGCTCTTCTTCTTCGGGCACATTTGGCATGGTGCTAGAACCTTATTCAGAGATGTTTTTGCTGGTATTGACCCAGATTTGGATGCTCAAGTGGAATTTGGAGCATTCCAAAAACTTGGAGATCCAACTACAAGAAGACAAGTAGTCTGATGCAGCATTGCTCTGTTATTTTTCGCTTCTCACTTCTATTTTCTCTTTGTGATTTTACATAGGATACTGAAAAAGTCTGGATTTAAATCTCCGCCCTTTCGCCTTTTCTTTGATTTTTTTTCTTTAATCGGGGAGATGATCCCCAATAAACAGGTATGGAAGCTATAATTGTAAACCGCGATCAAATTTATGGAAGCATTGGTTTATACATTCCTCTTAGTCTCGACTCTAGGGATCATTTTTTTCGCTATCTTTTTTCGCGAACCACCTAAAGTTCCAACTAAAAAATGAAATGATTTTTCATTATCTGAATTGAAGTAATGAGCCTCCCAACATTGGGAGGCTCGTTACTTCAACTAGTCCCCGTGCTCTTCGAACGGGTCTCTTAGTTGTTGAGAGGGTTGCCCAAAAGCAGTATATAAGGCGTACCCAGTAAAACTTACAAGTAATCCAGATATAGAGATGGCGACTAGGGTTGCTGTTTCCATTATTATATAATTTCAAGACCACAATGGATCTATGATAAGATTGTTTATTTACAACGGAATGGTATACAAAGTCAACAGATCTCAATGAATACAAAATAGGATTTATGGCTGCACAAACTGTTGAGGGTAGTTCTAGATCTGGTCCAAGACGGACGTCTGTAGGGGCTTTATTGAAACCATTGAATTCGGAATATGGTAAAGTAGCTCCTGGATGGGGAACTACTCCTTTGATGGGTGTCGCAATGGCTCTATTTGCGGTATTCCTATCTATTATTTTGGAGATTTATAATTCTTCCGTTTTACTGGACGGAATTTCACTGAATTAGATTTATAAGAACCCTAGCTTTTAAATAAAAATACAAAAATAAATAAAAATACAAAAAACGATGCATTTAGGCCTCGGCTTTTTATTTTATCTTATTCTTTTTTGGTAGTTCGACCGCGAAATTTTTGTGTTTCTGTATTTCCGGAATATGAGTGTGTGACTTGTTATAATTGATCCTATTGAGAGTACAGAGAGTGGGTCTGTCGTCTTGATAGAGATGGTTTTACCCCGTCGGATATTCATTCTAGTATCTGGAGCACGGAATATATGAAATATATCATGAAGTATTTGAACTATGATTCATACTTAATATTCAGACCTCGTGGCCGGATTCCTCAAATTTTTCCAAAGAAAAAAGTTTTCAATTGAAAGAGTTTTCTTCTTTCAAATTCCCGGTTCTGCTTTGATTTTGCTCAAAGAACAAACTTTTCTTTCTAGTTTTAGTCATTCTATCGATTCTACTCGTTGAATAAATGATGATCCAACGGTTCTTACTCAGGGAATCCTTGACTTAGCTTGAAGGTTTTATTGAATCATCGTGGTTCTAGTATGAATTTAAGGTTTCAATTGATTCCTAGGGTCTTAACAAGAAAATTCCTATCAATAATAAAGAAAACAAAAGTAAAGCTACATTACATACAAATTAAAATAACAGATGAAAGAAAAAAAATAGGGAAATAGAAGATTCAAGAGGCCTGGAACGATCAACAGAAAGACAAGTGAGCCTACTTGATTTTTTGACATTCTAATTATAACAAAAAAAAAGGAGCTTTCATATTTTTTTCATATTTTTAGCGAAAATTGAATCAAAAGATTAAGAAGTTTCCAATTTTCTATTCCATACCTATTTTAACCTGTTTTTGGTTTTTTTTGTTTGAGCTGTACGAGATGAAATTCTCATATACGGTTCTCAGAGGGGGAGTCCCCTTGGTTTACCTATCTCAATAAAGTCTACGATTGGTTCGAAGAGCGTCTCGAGATTCAGGCGATTGCAGATGATATAACTAGTAAATACGTTCCTCCTCATGTCAACATATTTTATTGTCTAGGAGGAATTACGCTTACTTGTTTTTTAGTACAAGTCGCTACAGGGTTTGCTATGACTTTTTACTACCGTCCGACCGTTACGGAGGCTTTTGCTTCTGTTCAATACATAATGACGGAAGCTAACTTTGGTTGGTTAATCCGATCAGTTCATCGATGGTCAGCAAGTATGATGGTCCTAATGATAATCCTGCACGTATTTCGTGTGTATCTCACTGGTGGTTTTAAAAAACCTCGCGAATTGACTTGGGTTACAGGTGTGGTTCTGGCTGTATTGACCGCATCCTTTGGT